TTCCCCACACTTCTAGTTCGCTAGTTCGTTCGATTACCCGCTTATTTATGCTAATCTCTATGCCAATTTTATGGCATTGAAATCTGGCAATAGTAACACAGTCCTGTCAATTCAATTTGAACAAAGAAAGGGGTGGTAAAGCCCTAAAGTCAAATAAAATAGTCTTCTTCAAACAAAAACCTACCTATTATGACTAAGAATGCGTTATGACTAAGAGTGCGCTACAAGGGAGTCCCCGAAGTTTGTAGAAAAAGAGCAAGTAAATAAAAAGTTTTTCAGAATTTATTTTTTTTTGATCATATAGAATTGACAACCCAAATTTTGTTCTTTTTACGAACCTGATGTCGATAAATCCGCGAGTCTAGAAATTCATTTCGGCTAATTGAACCTTCTCGAACTGTTTCTTTTTAAGAACTAAAAATATTTGTGCCAAAATAACAGATGCCAAGAAGACCAAAAGGCCTTGGACACGTAATGGATCTTGAAGTACTATTTCGGCATCTCCCTGACCAAATCCACCCACATTAGGATTACTCGTTAATGGTTGATCAAATTTGATGGATTCACCCTCTGAAACAAGAACTTCTGGTCCTGGAGGGATAATATCAACCACTTGACGTCCATCCGATGGATCTGTTATGATTATTTCATATCCCCCTTTTTCTTTTCGTATGATTTTGCTTACTATGCCCGCCCCTGTAGCATTATAAACTGTATTGTTACTCTTGCTTCCGTCGGGATAAATCTGACCCCTTCCCCTATTTCCTCCTACATATATAGGATATTTTAAGAAGTGAACATCTTTCTTAGTAGCGGGGTCGGGGGAAAGAATAGGAAAGGTGATTTCACTATATTTCTGGCCGGGGACAGGCCCTATTACAAGAATATTTTTTTTATTAGGGCGATAGCTCTGAAAAGACAAATTTCCTATCTTTTCTTTCATCTCGGGAGAAATACGATCGGAAGGAGCTAATCCAAACCCCTCCGGTAAAATAAGAACAGCCCCCACATTCAAACCCCCTTTCTTACCATTAGCAAGGACTTGTTTCACTTGCTTATCATAAGGAATTCGAACAACTGCTTCAAATACAGTATCAGGAAGTACTGTTTGTGGAACCTCAATATCCACGGGCTTATTAGCTAAATGACAATTGGCACATACAATACGCCCAGTCGCTTCTCGTGGATTTTCATAACCCTGCTGTGCAAAAATGGGATATGCACTTGAAACGGGTGCCCGAGTTATGATATATATCATGAGCGATACGGAAATAGATTGAGTAATATGTTCCTTTATCCAAGAAAAAGTATTTCTAGTTTGCATGGTCTAATCATTGGTCTGAAAATTTCTACAATAAATTGGGTAGGTCGCTAGTATAGTTTCCTATCCACGATTCTGCTATTTATTGGAATCATTTTACTGGAATACTATAGTATAAAAATAGTCTGAAAACCGCCCGAATAGAATGTTTTTAATACTTATCAAAGTAAGAAACGTTCTAATTGGATTAATATTGGTGGATGATTTATCAATCATTCATTGAATGATAAATAACTACAAGTGATGGAGATACACGATTTAAATAACGAAAAATCCAATATTTCAAAATAGTATCGAGAATAACCGGAAAAGTGGAAACAAGACCAGATATAATTTGATCATTATGACCAAATCCAAAATCTTTGTACACAGAACCAATCATTAGTTCCCAGCCGTGGGGTGAATGAAATCCGATACATAAATCAGTTAATAAAAGAATCGAAAAGGCTTTTACTGTATCACTTAAGTTATATAGGAATTCCTGAGCCCAAGAGTTAAGAATAACAAGTTCTTCATTACCTAAAATCGAATAACCACTTAGAATAACAAAACAGATTATATTTGTCGAGAAGTGTAAAATTGTATGGATACGATCCTCGTTGTGTATCTTGATTAATTGGATCGTTTCTTTGTGGATTCCTATAAGAAACTTTTGTAGATATGTCTCCGAGTATTCCTTGATCATTTCTTCCAAGAAGAGGATTTCGTCTAATTCTATGAACTTTTCTAGAATACTTTTTTCTTGAATATCATTCAAAAAAATTTCAGATTGGCCGATATCCGCCCAATTAATAACCCAAGATTCCATACTTTTAGTAAATGAGAGAGAAATCCACCAGGGCAGAAAGACTATAGATGCAAGATACAAAAGAGGAGTGAAAGCTTTCTTTTTTGTCATTTTTTGCCTGTCAATTTTTAATTAACCCACTCCATTTGTCGACTTTATATAATCGAACCTTTCTTTGAAACATGAGTTGTAGACAAGGTATCAAACCTATGAATCTATTTTATTTATGATTTTGTTTTGAATCTAGAAACAATACAGAAATAGACTAAGACTCCACTTCGAATTTGACTAAAAAAATAATACAAGTGTTTCCAGATATCTCAATTCATGAAATTCCAAACAAAACAAGTGTCTCCTTTCGATGAATAGCCGAAAGAACCCCTTATTCTATGAAAATATCCAATATTTCAAAAAAATGAGCGGCAAAACAAGACAGAAACAGGCCAGTTATCATTATTAAGAAAACCCATTTATTGGGTAGTAAAGAACACAAATGAAAGGATAAAAAGGTCGATTGAAAAAAAAGAATTTACAAGATATGGTTTATCTGCATCTGTTTATCCTAAACTTAGTTATAGAAAAAACAGGATTCTTGCGTTTTTTCCCTCCTGCTGAGAAAGCATTCGTTCTTCAGCCCAGTTCCTTTTTCTTTCTCAAAATCAAAATACTTCAATTGGTACGCGCAAGAAATAGGCCAATTCCGCGGCTTTTTGTTCAATTTCTCGTGGAGTCAAATTCTCATCAGTACGAGTCAACGGAACAGCCCCCCGGCCTCTGATATCCATATAAAGGACAGGACGAGCAAAAATACCCTCTTTAACTTCTATTCGAACGGATTGAATATCTTTTATAAGGAATCGCAGGAATATGCGACGATTTTTTCCAGGAAATCCCCAACGAAAAATACACACTATTCCTTCCTTTCTATCAAATCGATCATAACCACTACCTACATTCCAGGAGATTGTGCACCACAAATAGGAACTAATAAAGAGACCCGCAATCCCGTAGAAAGACATCACGATCCCCTGTGGAAAAAAAATGATTTGCTGAGACGGAACAAAAGATATTAAATTTCTACCAAGAAAACTAGAAGTTCCAACCAACAAGAATCCTAATGAACCTAAAAAAACGATAAGGGCCCAGCAAAAATTACTTAGTTTTCGAGACCCCGTTATAAGTTCTATCCATATATGTTCTGATCGCCAACTCATACTTCATCCGATTGCATTTTATTGAAATTGAGAGAATACCCCAAATGATTTTGACTTTACTTTTTTTGTTTCCGAATGAACTTTCATTAACTAGCACTAGTTTGGTGTGAACTAGCACTAGTTTAATGGGAACTTTTAGGGGTAATTCATCAAATTTGTTTAGATCTAAAATAATAACATACCCCTCATATGATCCCAATATACATATTGATATACATATAGATCGACCAACTTTACATTTTAGGCATCCAGCGATCCTGATCTATTTGAAACTGGCTAGAATTGAGTTACCTATAGATTAGATCATTTTCTGCAGGCATAAGAGCTTTTTCCTTTATGTTCGGCAGAAATCATAAAATCATATGTTCTACCCTATATTTCTTTTCCGAAATAAATATCTATGTTATGCTACAAGTATAAGTTTCAAAAAAAAAAACGAATGAGATTGGGTCCCCTCAGATCTAAACAATCTTGTTTTTTTGAACATGAAGAAATAAAGAAGCCATTGCAATTGCCGGAAATACTAGGCCTACTAAAGGCACAAAAATAGAGGGAAAGTGGAAAGTTGTCATAAAATGGGGTACCTCGGTTTATTATTTGTACCTGTTCTTATTTTTTTTAATATCATATTTTATATTTATACTAATTATAATTAATAATTGTAATTATTATGAATTCGTAGTTATTATTAATTAATTCAATTTGAAAATTTTTCATTCGAGATATTAAGTATCTAAGTGAGTATATAGAATAAGTCCAAGGAATGTAGAACTAAATAAATGAACTTATTCATCTATCTACATGAAAGATACATATGATAATTCATTTCTTTCTTCGTTTCTTTGTGTTTTGTTCTTATCTTCGAATTTAATAAAGAAAGAGTTATCCGCAACTTTTGATTTTGATTCTTTCTACAATTAGATCTTAAGTCGCCAAAGAAAACTCCCTTTTTAGTGACTTTGATTCCGATAAGCTAAGATTCGGATAAGCTAACTACTTGTTTGCTACAAATAAAAAATGGAACTTAGTGCACTCTACTTGATTGAATTGGAATTCAAAGGAAAGAAGGCGTGGAGCTTAAATAACTCACTCAGAACACTTTTCAAAAGATTACGCGGTACGATTAGGTCGAATAAGCCCTTCTGGAATAAATATTCAGCCGCTTGTGAACCTTCGGGTACTGTTTTATTCAATGTTTGTTCAATTACTCTTTTACCCGCAAATGCAATGTAGGAGTTTGGTTCGGCAATAATAATATCTCCCAACATACCAAAACTGGCTGTTACCCCACCAGTAGTAGGAGATGTAAGGATTGATACATACAATAACTTTTTATTTGATTGATAATCATATAAAGCAGACGATATTTTAGCCATTTGCATTAGGCTCAAACTCCCTTCTTGCATGCGCGCTCCCCCCGAAGCGCACACTATAATAAGAGGTAGAAATTGATTGGTAGCGTACTCAATCAAGCGGGTGATTTTCTCCCCGACTACGGATCCCATACTACCCCCCATAAACTGAAAATCCATAACCCCAATTGCTACAGGAATACCATTTAGTTGACCTATGCCTGTTTGAACAGCCTCAGTTAATCCTGTCTTTCTTTGATAAGAATCAATCCGATCTTTATAAGGCTCCTCCTCCGAATGAAATCCAATGGGATCCAGAGAAACCA